CTAGCGCGCCCCTTTTCTTTCCACTTTCTCTTAGTCAAGCTTTGAAGCCCCTACTGGGATGGGATCTTTGAAGAAGCGCAGGTTTGGAACCCTATATACAAGGGGCTGGTCTCGATCCCGCTTGGTGGTGCCCCTCTGGATTATTGTTGACTCAACATTGATTTCGTGCTTGAGTTGGAGGGCTCTACCTCCATCCATCGAGTCAAGTAATTCGCTATCGGAAATTCTTCCGCCGCCTATCTCATGCTTCTTCTTTCTCCGAATCGGTTCCTAGTGTCAGTCAATCAAGATTCGCCATCAAGGGGGGGAGGACCCACTTTAGGTTAGGCCGGTCTCGTCATTCACGCAATTCCCCCGTCCATCGATTGATCACGCGAGTACGCATCCAGTCAGCGCATAGCGAATGAAAAAAGCGTTCATCCTGGATTCTCTTCCTAAAAAAAAATCTCTATCAATTGATCCCTATTCATTCGGTCAAAGTCTCCACGGCCTTTTCACGCCCCTCTACCATGTTGATAGGAATCGGCAAAGACCTTCTTGTACACGTCCTCGAGGGCTGCATTCATGGCAATCATCACTAGTTTCTCCCGAGGGCATGGTATGGCTTTGTTCTTGGTCTTGTTTAATAGATGTCGAGTGCCGCTTTTCCCCGTCCGAGAATCTCCATCTGCTCTAAGTGGGCGAGCTAGAATCCTTATGTCAGGTTGGTTGTTCAAAAGACTTTCTCTTTACCTTACCCTTTGCATATTCATCTTTTCGAAAGCCCAGACCCATTCTTCTGGATCTGCATTAGTCCTATTCCGGGTGCAAAGCCTCTTCAATAAAGACCTCTTTCTTTCTCCCCCATTTCTCATTTTGTTGATTGAAAGAGAATAAGCGCTATCCATTGAGTAAAGTCAAGGGAGGGTTTGCTACAGTGATTCGGGTGGTTGGTGGCCCCTTCGAGAGTTGCGGGTCCTTGTCGCTGCATGAGTGGTAGCTCACGCTCAAAAGTCCTCCGACACGAGTCCTAGTCGTTGCGCTGCGGTCCGTTTCCCGGCTTCGCTTGCGCGATTTGCACTTCTGATTGGTTCCATCCATCCCCAACCCTAATGAATCGAGTATGAAGGGGTCAAGCGGTTCGGGTTTTCGGTCGGTTCCCGTTCACCTTCCCCCCTCAGAGTCCATTAGTGGGTAGGGTGGTAAACTTAGAGGCCGCCGGCCTCCTCTTCAGACGTGTCCTCGACAACCTGGCGGTTCTTCGGTCTCCGCTTTTGGGGGCGGGAGTGCTTGGTCGCTGGGCTTTCCTTTTCCTCAACCAATTCGGTTGTGTCAGCCGGTCTAACATTTTGTTATGGGCTGGCTTGGCTGGACAACGATGGATTGAAGGTAAGATAGATTTGAGTTCAAGTGGCACAGGACCTTCGATCTACCATAGGGTAGAATACTACCGAATTCATTCTATTGAAGCGTAACATTTCATTTCCTGTTGCATTTCTTTGGTTTGGAAGTTCCAGAATGTTGTCTGTGGATTTCTAGCCCCCTATATTATATGCCAAAAGATTGATTCAAGTTCCGTGCTGCTCACCACTCCTCGAGGCCAAGGACGGGGTCGAACCGTCATTCCAGGATTTGCAGTCCGATACATTTCCATTATGTTACCTAGCCAAACCCGCCACCTCATGTGCCAAAGTAAAACGGTTGTTCTTCCTTCCCCGCTCCCTCTTTTTCGACATATGCGGCGGCGGGTTACCAGAGAAGAGGGGACAACTTCTTTCTCCTTTGCATTGCTCAATCTTCCTTTTCTGATTGAAAATAGCAAGCCACTCCACTACTGGTACAGAGGCCAGATAGAAGGTTGCTTATATGTTCAGGCTCGAAAATCTCTCTTTTACCTCTCCTCCCTGTCTCCATTCTGATTGATTCGCTTCTTCCTTCGCGCAAGCCTTTGGTTCGCCCCTTGTTGTGTTGCATTTTCTGCTCCTCCGCTTCAGTCTGCCTTCTTCGGATAGCCGGGGTCCGACGTTTATTTCCGATTTCAATGTCAGCTCCAGGTTTTGGGCGGCCCATCTGGTTAGTTCAGCTATCACTGCTGGAAGCCCCTGCGGTTGTTCGGCTGCGTACTCCCCGTCCGCCTATCTCACACTCCCAAAGCATCTTTTTATTTCATATTTCATTTTCCTTCGCCCCCTTTCAAGCGCCCTTAGACTCGTTACGTTGTTCTACTGAACTCGTTGGCTCCGCGCTCTATTCGGTCGGAACCCGGTTCGCCGAGAACCTTCTCTCATAGATTCCCTTCACCAAGTCATCGCCAGCAATCCGCTCTTATCCCTTGGTGTCAAAGGGCGAGTTCCTTTCTTGTCTTGCCCAAAAACTTTCTTTATTCTCATTGGAGAAAGACTCTCCCTCTACTTTCTTTGACAGGGGCGGAGAATACCACTCTATCAATAACAAGAAAAAAGTAGCAATTCCGTTTCAAATGGTTTGAGCTTGGAAGCAACCTGCTATCTATCGATAGGCGAGAACAGACTGCTATTGGCTGCTTCGCCTATCGATTCTATTATGGCCGGCTTGGAGACATCAGAGGAAGACTATCATCTCTATCCGGGTACGATCATAGCATAGCTTCATTCATTCGTTGAACCTTGGGGATAACCATTAGCATTGAGGTCAATCACCACACCACCTCTATCATACATACGACATTACACGACGCGAGAGTGCATGGCCAACACACACCTAAAGCGCCTACGTTCCGCTTGCAGCCAATACAACCACAACCTAACTTGCACGAGATTCAACAACCGAAGCTACTGGTAGTCCCGAGGGGACGGAATCCTCCAATAAGAGTTAGCAGTACTGAACAAGCGAGTCATCGGTCCGGGGAAAGAAAAGGACTGCCTTTGAAAAAAGAAAAAAGGAACTCGCTTAACTCGCTAGGCCTTCGGAACAAAGGCGATTCTGTTCATGCTTCAGACGATTTGGCTAATTATATAGACTTCTATACTAATTATATTAGACTTCTTCTATTATAAATAGAAAGGCGAACCTATAGGCCTGTTTAGCGCCTTTCCAAAGTAAACCTAAAAAAAACCTTTGCTTTGGGAAGTAAGGACCGAGTGAAAAATGAAAAACGTCCGCTAACGCCCACGGGAGAAGATCTTTTTTAGATCAGCAACGAATGTCTTGTATCTATGAAGAAAGATTTATCCCTGGGTTAAGACCCTGAATGCCATACCTTGCTGAAGGCGATTCACGAGAGAATCGCGCACAGTTCCCTTTGACCGAGATGTGAATGCCCATGATTTGCTCGGTATAGTGATGGATTTCATGGCCGACGTCTAACCGGCACGAATACGCTATCCTAGATGGAAACGACTTCCCCGCGGAGCATTTTATCTTTCGTCCTCGGACGTTCGGACCTTTTGTTTGATTCCGGCACTTGCGTTCTCATGCCCGGAACCCTCGCGACTGATTGGGAGAAAGAGCGAAAGCGAGAAAGATGGATTGTTATCCATCGGAAATCGATAGGAATTCCACGGGGATTGCCTTCTCTTCTAATATCTATATATGTTTTTATTTCATTATTAACATCCAATCCCATGCTAATAAGAAAAACGAGCGATTGCTAGTCAGCTTTCATTTTCTTAAAAAAAAAATGGTAGGGACTGAGGCTCTGAAGGCTTTACAACTTTCTTCAATTAGGGAATAGCGCAGATGGATCAATCACGCGGTTCTGCAGCGTCCTCCAACTCGCTGTCCGCTCCCCTTCACTTTCTTTGCTGGACGGGAAGATGCGAATCGTGAAGGCCTTCCCACCACGCGAAGTTCAAACCTCGCCGGAGAGGAATTGAAAACCGGAAAAAAAGCCCTTCGCAATCGAAGGTGAAAGCGGGAAAAAGACGACGAAAGCCTTTTTTCTTTCTTTTTCAGCCGACTTGAAAGGTGCTCTCAGTGTACCGCCATACGCACCCAGACATTAGACCAAGCAGGAACCGGGGATCAAAGTTCCATTGATTCATCTATCTCAAATAGGGAAAAAAAGGAATCAAGAAGGGGTCAGCTGAGCTCGAAAGGGGTAGCCGGTCGTCGGCTAGGAGCTCTGGCCGGCAACGAAACTAAAGCTTCACACTGGTCCACTCGTCCATCGGCTAAGTTCCAACTCTATGTTGATAAGAAAAAAGAAAATCCCCTAAGAAGAGGACTTTCAACTATTCCAAAAGAAAGGGGCAATTAAAATGCTTCATAGATAACCCCCTATGTCTCTTCCCGTCCAACTCACCGGGAGATCGAAGAGCGGTTTGCGCTTCGCGCCCCAACCCCCTTAACTAATGGATGCTTAGATACCTGCAACTGAATCTGTAAGCGGCGCAGGGCAGGATGGACGAGAAAAGCGGCGAGAAGAAGACAAAGAGAGGGAGACCCCTTTCTATTGCCTTCCCTTTCGACTTCTAGACTGGTTCGTCGGTGGGACAGCGAGCCAAGATCCGATTCGTCAATCGGCGAATCCATGCCGCGTAACCTGGCAAAGGGGAAAGAGACGATGGCAACGCACCTCATACAAGAGGGGGGGAGTCCGAACAGCCTTGTACGTACGCCGCTCACGCGAAGAAGTTATTCTCTAATTCCAAAAAGTAAAGCCACCATTCTTCAGTGATGAGCTCTAGCGAACAAATCTTATGTCTTTTTCCCAGATCAAAATTTCTTTCTACTAGAACAAGTCCGCTGCGAGCCGAGCGAAAAAAATGACTCAACCGAGCCGAGGCACTATTCACCAAGTGGAACTATATACTATATTTACTAAGCCCACCGCCCCTTCCCCTATACCTGGCTGCTTCTCGCTCACCAAAGCGTACTTCGTTTCCCGGGACGGGCGGCTCCCTCTTTCTTCCGGTAAGAAAGCGGTTTTTCCCTCAGGTTCCTCCCTGACCTTAGATGGAGAAAGAAATGCTTAAGGAAAGCTTCGAACCATAGACTACTGTTGCTGGAATGAAACGCAGCCTCGGAACATAATTATGGTGCTTGCTGGGCCCTGATGGTGGAACTGGCATTTTTGGGGGGAAGAAAGCGGCCCCCTTTTGCGGCAGAGCAGAGTAGGCAGCATCGCTTTCCCTCGTGTAGCTATGATGCCATTCAGAAACAACACAAGAATAAGAAAAAGAAAAAACAGTCTTTCTCGGATTCTTGCCATCACTGTAAAATAAATTTTTCTGTAGGCATCAAGGTAAGGGTTCTTCGGGTCGATCACAGATTTTCGGCCCCGTCGTTTCGTTTGGCTTCCACTCCAGTTGACCTCTCTTGTTTCCATCCCCGTGAGAAGGTAGAGAGCAAAACCAACCCAGCAAACCACTATTACTATGCATTAGTAAAGCATGTACTTCTTGCAAGGCTTGCTGAGCTTCTTCATGTGACAGACATCGCAAAAGTAGTCCGTCGAACTATCGCCGATAGAGGGCATCGAAAAAGTATACGATTTTTGAACCCTTCTATCTAAGCAATTATAAGAGCGCAGAATTTTACCCCCCTCAAATGGATGGATCTGGGATTGATTGCGGAACCGAGCAGAGAGAACCCCGGACGGGCAGGAAGGTTAGCTGCTTACTACTGGTTGGAACGTAGGCAGGAGACAAGACAAGGGATAGGCTATGAGAATCTATTTCATCCGTCTTTCGATACATCCATATAGTCACAACCCTTTCTTCGATGAGTCTCCTTGCTTAAAACTGCCTTCTCTTGAAAAAATTTCTTACTAAACCGACCTTTCAAAATGGATCTAAGATAGCACTTGCAATCAACAAGGCTATCATCCCCAGGCAATACACCGATTCCGGCTTTTTCGGTGTGATCTTTTCGCTTCCATCGTCCTTTTGAACCCAGTCGAAAGCGGGAAAGAAAGCAAATCTGCCAAGGCTATAAAGTGGTTAAAGATACATTTATCTGTACAGGCCTGTTGAAATGCTTTAAGAGGTCAATACATTAGCCATCGGGAGCGCTCTTTGAAAGAGAAAGAACGACGTATCCGCTCTTCTTGCTTGTTACAAATCGGTTGTGCACAGTTCCATGGGCAGGTATAATAGTAAAAGAAGAGGACGCAAGCACATTCATTGTCTGCTCTTACTGTTCTCGAATAGGCTCTTTCCGGTCCCTTTCTCCAAGTGTAGATGGCAGCAGTTATGCGCACCAGACCTTTACTTGTGCTATCGAAAAGGCAATGCAAAAAGGAGATCTGTTTGGAAGATAGCTAGGGACTGTGATCCGGTAATACCAGTCAACTCCTTCTTTCGCTTATGTCAGGTAAATTCCTTCTATCCCAGTGAGGAGTATAGAAAAATTCTTGCCTTCTGAGCTTGACTTCCTTGGGGCTGTTGATATCTTGTTGTCGTTCTTCTCTCTTTCCTGTGCGCGCTACCTATAATAGAATAAAATAAGGAATCGACTTATTTCTCTTGTGAAGCTCTCTCTTGTTTAGCGAAAGTCTTCTTTTGCTGCCTATGGATCTGTCTTCTCTTGAATTTGTTCACAGACGATTTATGAACACTTAAAAAAAACTTTTTTAGATTCGCCCTGAGTGAGGTTGAAAACCGTTAGCAAGGCTACGAACCCTCTCGAAGGTTTACAGAAGAGTGCCTGCTTCCCAGATCAAGAGTATAAAAGAGAACCACGCACAGAAAGAGCCGCTAGATAATAGGGTGCGGGGAATGCGCTCTTTGAAAGAATAGGCTCTGGGACTGTTGACTTTCCTTTCTGTGTTTATGCGGAAGAGGGGTTCTTCCCCATCAGGCTTTACGGTTAACGCTTCGATGGTTGGTGGCTTTCTGGGCTTTGACAAATGCTTGTCTGTCTGGTCTGTGATTAAACCAATATCTCTCTGGTCTCTCGACTGTCCGGTTCTTAGTAGTAGGTCAATCTATGTCTGTCCTTTCAGCTTCGATTGTCCTGTCTGTAACCAATGCCTGGGAATTTTATTTTAAGAATACGTTCGTATTTGATTCGAAATTTCTCTTATATTCCACCCAGCCTCGTGAGGTGAGTGATTCTTTCTTTTCGACTAGAGGAGTTCTCTTTGCTCTCGGTCCAAGCTACTTTCCTTATCTTATATCCAGTAAATATTCATCGCGCCCTTATCTTGCTTTTGGTATAGGAATATGCATACAGGGATGAAGCTTAAGAGTTCAAGATCTTTCTCGCTCTGTCCTCCGTTGCTCAGTAGCTCTCTCTGCTTTCATGGCAGTTAGCCGGTTCTCGGTACAGTCTCTTCGATCCCATTCCGCCTAACCAACTCAAACTACTAATCCTAGCTCTTTCTTACTGCCTTAGTCTTGAGTTCCCACCCGGCTCTCTCAGGTTTCACAGCTCTAGCTAGTAGACGGTGCTGCTAATCCTTAACAACTAACGGTTAAGCAGGTAAGCGAAAACGAAGGTGTTCCCGGTTCGTCGTTCCAAGCTTAGATTTGAGATAACTGTAAGAATTCCTGCATAGCAGGGTTACCGCAGCTAAGAAAGCCTTGCACTTAGAACCGAGGGATAAAGTCTCGAATATACAGAAAGACTCCTAGCTAGCTAATCCTTAAGCCGAGCTAGTTCTTAGTCTTGCTTCTGTAGCTCTTCCTTCTGTTGCCTGCTTCTGTAGCTCTTTCACCTTTCTTCGCTTCATTCGTTGCATTCTAAACTAGGGATTTGGAGCAGAAAGAGGAGAGGATGCTATCGAAGCTGTCGTATACCGCTTGCTGATTAGAACAAAGAATAGGTATTTAATACATTTTACATTGTTTTTGGTTGACCGAGAAAGAGGGAGCTATAGCTTATCTAAGGAGCGAGCTAAATACCAGCTTGCACTAATGGCTTCTTGGTGGCATATCGAGAGCACTTTCACAAAGTGATATTATAAAGTCATGAGATTAAGTTAGTGAGATGCTATATCAATCAGTCTCTTCTTATTATTGTATATCTTTTCAACCAACCGCTGGAATATTCAATCTATCCCTATACCTAGATGGGATAAATAAGATATTATCCTTGCTTTCAGTTACTTCTTTCATCCATCCGCTAAGGTTCTTTGTTTGAGTCACTAAAGAGAAAGGCTTTAGAGGAAATCCCACGGATATTGGGAATCATAGGAGAAAGATAAAGGATAGATGTCAGTTCTTTGAGTCGAAGAAGCAGTAGCAGAATTCGATATAGGCGAAAGAGGGAAAGCCCTTCGGCTGCGGTAGTTACAGGATCATCGGATAGCTATTAAAGGCATAACGGAAGAAAGGACCGAGCTGATTCTATAGCTGCCTATTCTGTAACAGTGGATTCTAGCACAACAACTTCTTCTTTGATTCAATTGCAGCTCCTTCTATGCCATCACTCCGGATTCGTACGCTGATACGATCACACCAAGAAAAGAAGACGCTTAGGAATGAAGTTAGCTTTCCTCGGATACGAGAGCTGGAAGAGCCAGCTTTACTTTCTCTGTGGTAGCATGGTTAACGGTAGCATGTTTGCGTTAGTCGGAAAAGAGAGATAAGAAGAAATAAGGGCCAAAGAAAAAAAGAGAATGACAAATAAGAAGAAATTGAGCTCGACTGCTTCTTCTTCCTCTCGTTCTTACTTCCCTCTAAAGAAGAAATTGAGCTCGACTGCTTCTTCTTCCTCTCGTTCTTACTCGAGCTTTTGACTGACTTTCCTTTACCTTCCTTCTTAGTCACTACATTCTCAGGTCTGACTCTATCAATTCCCTGGACATCGACCTCCAACGATTAGATTCAAGTAAGGGCATTGGAGCACTTTGATGTTGATGCTTGAGAAGAAGCTGTGGCATTGACCTGACTTTCGGAATAGAATGTTCCCAGCTAAGACTCTAAGAGTGATTGATGTCATACCAGTAGCCCTTCTTACAACAAAAGGTATTCTGCCTGCGGGTTCTGGAACAACTCCTTCTATAGCTGCTGATTCGTGATCTCGACAAAGAGATTTCGAAAGGCTAGCAGCTGAGTCTGTTACCTATCTCAAAGAGAAGGCTTTGAATGTCATATGACTCCATCACGGATGAAAGCACCCTCGCTATTAGAGAGATAGTAGGCAGTAGCCATAACATAACCCTAGATGCCAAGAGGAGCGGGCAAGGTTGGACCGGGTGTAAAGGATGAGACTAAGGGAGGTTGACTGGGGAATTTCTTCCAAAAGCATAATAAGGAGTTGTTTAAGCGGGAACTGCAACTATACGGCTAGTAACTGCCCCAGCAAGTCCATCTCTTGGAACTTCTCTTCCATCTATTACGACTTGCTTCGCCCCTCCCAGAGATTCAAGTTCTAGTTCTTTTGTTCTTTCTTCCTTGGGAGGTCTAAAGCGCTAATTGATAACGCTTTTATAGATGGTTTTCCTTGGCTTGGATGTCTTTCTATTATCCCCTAACAAAGCCTATTCTCGTATTCTGCCATCTACAGGTTATGGGGTTACGGGTCTAGAACCATTGTCGTATGGTTCCTCCTCTCGTGTAAAGAAAGAGGTTCTCTATCTTTCGAGACTTCGTTACAGTCATCGTAATCGTAGGAGGGCTTGCCCTTGATCTTCTTAGAAAGTGAGGGATTTAATAGCGAAGCAGAAGCTACTTTTCACTCATATTCAAAAGCTAGACCGGCTGGCTACGAAGCGAGGATTTGTTCTTAGTTTCCTGGTATTACCTTCCGAACCTTCCTTGGATTTAAACGGATGGCGCTTGCTCTAGCTTCAGAGCGAGGGAAGATGGATGGGCTGACTTGAGGCTCGGGATGGTGTGGGATAACAGCCTTGAACTGAGCTTCGTTTGATAGTACTTTCGGAATAGGCTTTTTACTAGATTTAGGGCAGAAGCCTGAAAGTCCTCTGATTCTTACTTTACTACTTCCTTTGATGGCATCGTTCCTTAGTCTGATTCATGGCATTCCTCATTCTTGGATTTTAGCTTCGATGCAAGGGAAAAGAGCAAGGAAAAGCCCTATATCCGGAACTCCGAGAGCTAGACCGGCTACAGGCTAAGCAGCACCGGCTGAGGTA